TTGGAAATTCATCCAGTCAACATAATCATAATATTAGATTCATAGAAATGATAAAAGGATGCTTTGTTTCTGATGATGTTTTTGAAAAATGGAATCCCTTGATTGATTCATAGTATCTGTTCCGCCATAGTATGAGGGCCCCTTCCGAAACAAGAAGAAAGAAGGAATCAATTGATTTTTTGGATGACACAGGATTTCTACAGATGAGACATCCTGCAACCCATTTCTATACTAATTGAATTGAACCTTACTCTACTCTATTCTATTCTATAAAAATAAAATTTCATCAAGTAAAAAAAGACTCTTAATGTTCCGGTTGAAAGGGGAAAATCTTGGATTTTTGCACATATCCAAATTCTTATTTATTATCTCATCTTAAAATTTGATTTTTTTTTTTTTACTTGAAATTTGATAAGTTCGTTGAAGAAGTTCTATTTGTTTACTAAGCCATCCCCCTTTTTTGTTTGTCCGCCACTTCTTATGAATCTAAAGAAAGAGGTTCCGATAGACCTGGAAAAGAAAACAGTAATCTTTGACGAACAAGATCAAGAATCATTATTATTTCGACACAAGAAAAGGGCGGAAAATTCCTTTTCTTGTGTCGAAAATTAGGAAGACAAGTAATCCCTCCCAGAATCATTCTTTCATTTATCCCTTGCCGCGTATTCTCTTCCTACTTAATGTTATGCCGCCTATTGTCTATTAGAATTCGATTCTATTAGATAGAAAAAACTATTGATACATTCCATGGCATTTACAATCTGGCAATAAGAAGCGTCACACCGCTCCAATTTGGATTGAAAAAAAAAAAAAAGGGGGGGGGGTAGGGTCAAGTAGTCTTCTTCGCAATATACATACTATTACTAGGAATGGGATACAAGCAATTCCCGGCATCTCGCAGAAAAGCAGTATAAACAAAGCAAGACAAGGGGCTTTCCATATTTTTTTGGATCATACATAATTGCATTGATCAACAATAATTCGGCCCTTTTTACCAACTTGATGAATCCGTGGATCTAGAAATTCATTTCGGACAATTGAACCTTCTCAAACTGTTTCTTTTTGAGAACCAAAAAGATTTGTGCTAGGATAACAGATGCCAAGAAGAACAACAAACCTTGGACACGTAATGGATCTTGAAGTACTATTTCTGCATCTCCCTGACCAAATCCACCCACATTGGGATTACTCGTTAATGGCTGATCAAGCTTGATGGATTCACCCTCTGAAACAAGAAGTTCTGGTCCTGGAGGTATAATATCAACCACTTGGTGTCCATCCGATGCATCGGCTATGCTTATTTCATATCCCCCTTTTTCTTTACGTACTATTCTGCTTACTATACCTGCTGCTGTAGCATTATAGATTGTATTGTTACTCTTGCTCCCGTCGGGATAAATCTGACCCCTTCCCCTGTTCCCGCCTACGTATATGGGATATTTTAAGAAGTGAACGTCTTTCTTAGTAGAAGGGTCCGGAGAAAGAATGGGAAAGACGATTTCACTATATTTCTGACCAGGAACAGGACCCACTACAAGAATATTTCTTTTAGTGGGGCGATAGCTCTGAAAAGACAGATTGCCCATCTTTTCTTTCAGCTCGGGAGAAATACGATCGGGGGGAGCTAATTCGAATCCCTCGGGTAAAATAAGGACAGCCCCCACATTCAAAGCCCCCTTTTTACCATTAGCAAGAACTTGTTTCAGTTGCATATCATAAGGGATTCGAACAACTGCTTCAAATACAGTATCAGGAAGCACAGCTTGTGGAACCTCAATATCCACGGGCTTATTAGCTAAATGGCAATTGGCACATACAATACGCCCGGTTGCTTCTCGTGGATTTTCATAACCCTGCTGCGCAAAAATAGGATATGCATTTGAAATAGATGTCCGAGTTATTACATATATCATGATCAATACGGAAATGAATCGAGTCATCTCTTTCTTTACCCAGGAAAAGGTATTTCTATTTTGCATGGTCCAATAATTGATCCCGGAAATTTCTACAATAAATTAGGTAGGTAGCTAGCATAGTTCCCTATCCATGATTCTGCCATTGTACTGGAATAATTGTACTGAAGTATAGTAGGAATCCCCTGGGCGGGTAGAAGTATAAAGAGTGAGTAAGCTTCAAAACGGTTTGTTTATGTACGAAGTAGCATCATGATTTGATTGATATCAGCAGATCAAATGAGTTCTTCATTCATTCATTGAATGATAAATCACTACAAGTGAAGGAGATACACGATTTAAATAATGGAAGATCAAATATTTAAAAATTGTATCTAGAATGACTGGAAAAGTGGAAACAAGACCAGATATAATTTGATCGTTATGAGCAAATCCAAAATCTTTGTAGACCGAACCAATCATTAGTTCCCACCCCCGGGGTGAGTGGAATCCGATACATAAATCAGTTAATAAAAGAATAGAAAAAGCCTTTATTGTGTCGCTTAAGTTATAGAGGAATTCCTGAACCCAAGAATTCAGAATGACAAGTTCTTCATTACCCAGAATAGAATAACCACTTAGAATAGCAAAACAGATTATATTTGTCGAGAAATCCAAAATGATATGGATATGATCTTCGTTGTGCATTTTGACCAATTGCATCGTCTCTTTGTGGATTCCTATACGAAGCTTTTGTATCTGTGTCTCCGGGTACTCTTTTATCATTTCATCCAACAGGAATAGTTGTTCTAATTCTATGAATCTTTCTAGAACGTTCTTTTCTTGAATATCATTCAAAAAAGTTTCGGATTGTCCGGTATTCCACCAATTAGTAACCCAAGGTTCCAGACTTTTATTAAATGAGAGAGAGATCCACCAGGGCAAAAAGACTATAGATGCAAGATACGGGAGGGGAGTCAATGCTTTCTTTTTTGACACTTTTCATCTGTGAATTGTTAATGAACCCGCTTCATTCGCCGACTCTATCTGATCCGATATTTCTATGAAGCATGAGTTCTATAACAAGGTATGGAACCTATGGATCTATTCCTTTTTTTTTTTTTTTTGAATTGTTTAGTCCTTGGATCTAGAAAGAATATAGAAATAGAAATAGAATAAGGGCCCGTTTCGAATGAAGAAATAATCAAATACTTTTCCCAGATATCTCAGTTGGTCAAATTCGAACCAATTCTATCTTCGTTTGTTCTTTCGATGAATGCCAAAAAGAACCGCTTGAAATAATGAATATTATTTTGATTTCGAGACGAAAGAACTCCCCTCAATTATTTTTTCGAAATTTTCACTGGCTACCCACGACCCAGGAATAATTGAGGGGATATTTCTGAAAAATATTAATGATGAAATCCGAAATAGGTGACAAAACGAGAGAGAAATTGGATAGTTATGAGAGATCTAAACGTTTGGTTATCCAGGAGCTAAAGAAAGGATCAAAAAAGAAACATCGATTGACAAAAGAAAGATAATTAACGAGATATGATACATCTGTATCTAATGTATTAATCCAAAGTATTGGCCCTAAAAAGAGAAATTATGTATTCCGAAATGCTCTGATCTGTGTGATGAATACATACTTAATTAGACTTGTTACTAGTAGAATTGAGTTCTATATGCAGAAAAAGGAGTTTTGGTCGATCAAAATTGCTTCTTATTATGGTTGTTCCGTATACGTCCGCCTGCTTTATTCTATGGGCCACAGAAGGATTACCAACGGAACGGGGGAAATAGAATCTAACATGTTTTGCTCGAATGAACGTTCCGAAGAAGCTTCAGTTATATTTAAAAGGGGGTTCCTGGGTCCCTTCCCTCATGCTGAGAAAGCATTCATTCCCTTCATTTCAAAATACTTCAATTGGCACGCGCAAGAAATAGGCCAATTCAGCAGCTTTTTGTTCAATTTCTCGTGGAGTCAAATTTTCGTCAGTACGGGTCAAGGGAATGGCGCCCTGGCCTCTGATTTCCATATAAAGGACACGTCGAGGATAAAGACCCTCTTTAACTTCCATTCTGATCGATTGAATCTCTCTCATAAGGAATCGAAGGAAGATGCGACGATTTATTCCAGGAAATCCCCAACGAAAAATACACACTATTCCTTCTTTTCTATCGAATCGATCATAACCGCTACCTACATTCCACGAAATTGTGCACCACAAATAGGAACTAATGAACAGACCTGCGATCCCATAGAAAGACATCACGATTCCTTGGGGAAAAAAAATGATTTGCTGAGACGGGAATAAAGATATCAGATTCCTACCAAGATAACTGGAAGTTCCAACCAATAAGAATCCTAGTGAACCTAAAAAAAGGATACAGGCCCAGCAGAAATTACTTGTTTTTCGAGACCCCGTTATAAGTTCTATCCATATACGTTCTGATCGATAGTTCATACTAGATCCAGTTGCATCCTATTGGAATTGAGAGAAGAGAATAAGCCAAATGAATTTGATTTTACTTTTTTTATTTTGCTCCCGAAGTAACTCTCATCAACTAGCACTATTATGACGCGAACTATTAGGAGTAATTCATCAAATTGGTTAGATATAAAATAATAACATCCCCTTCGTATAATACCACCACTATGTATATCTACATAATATAGATACGTTAACTTTCTATTTCAGATATCCGCTCTGATCCATTTTAAAACAGCTATCCCCCCATATACATGCATTTATCCATATATAATGTATCCGCATGTATAATCACTTTTTTATTTGTGCCCGGAGGGAGCCACATGTCGTATCATATTCCACTAAATGGATATCCCTATTATGATCCAAGTCCAAGTGTTGAAATAAATTGATGAAATTTTGTCCTATCAGGTCTAAACAATCTTGTTTTTTTGAACATGAAGAGATAAAGAAGCCATTGCAATTGCTGGAAACACTAAGCCCACTAAAGGCACAAAAATAGAGGGTAAATTGAAATCTGTCATAGAATGGGTGCCTCGATTTAATATTTGTACCTGTTATAAAGATATCTTATCTTATGATAAGTATATCTATTATAAGTATTATTAAGTATATAATAAGTGCAAGGAATGTAGAGCTAAATAAGTGTATCTATTCACCTTTCTACAAGAAATAGATGGATGATAATCCGCTTTATTATTCTTGTTCTACCGCCCTTATCTTCTAATAAAGAGTTTCTTACGAGTTTCCTAAGGATTTGTTAGAATCCGATCCAACAGGAATTCATAGTCAAAAGTGTAGGTCCTCGGGAGATATAAAAATATGCAACACTTCCCTTATAGATTTGAATTATTCTATATATATTAATACGATATATATTAATATGATATATATTAATATGAAAGAAGGGAACATGAAATTCTTTTGATTTTTTTTCCCAATTCCATTCCGCGGAAGGAAGAATTAACTCTTTTCCTCCGGATAGGGGGTTCCTGATTACTAATCATGAATAGGGGTAGGATAAAAAATCTGCATCAAAAAAAGTAATTATCCGAAACTTCCTATAGAACTTATGTTACCAAAGAAAACTCCACTCTTCTTATTTTGACTTTGATTCCGATGAACTAAAGTTCGCTACAAATAACTGAGCCTAGCGCTCTACTTGAATTTTGATTCAAGGGAAAGAAACCGTGTAGCTGAAATAATTCACTCAGAACACCTTTTAAAGGATTACGTGGTACGATTGGATCAAATAAGCCCTTATGGAATAAATACTCAGCTGCTTGTGAACCGTCAGGTACTGTCTTATTCAATGTTTGTTCAATTACTCTTTTCCCCGCAAATGCAATGTAGGCATTGGGTTCAGCAATAATAATATCTCCCAACATACCAAAACTGGCCGTTACTCCGCCGGTTGTAGGAGATGTAAGGATTGATACATAGAATAACTTTTTATTGAATTGATAATCATATAAAGCGGAAGATATTTTAGCCATTTGCATCAAACTCAAACTTCCTTCTTGCATGCGTGCTCCTCCAGAAGCACACACCATAATAACAGGTAGAGATCTATTAGCAGCATATTCGATCAACCGGGTGATTTTCTCGCCTACTACGGATCCCATACTACCCCCCATGAACTGAAAATCCATAACCCCAATGGCTATGGGAATCCCATTTAGTTGACCTATGCCTGTTTGAACAGCCTCAGTTAAACCTGTCTTTCTTTGATACGAATTGATACGATCTCTATAAGGTTCCTCTTCCGAGTGAAATTCAATGGGGTCAATAGAGACCATGTCTTCGTCCATAGGATCCCAAGTGCCCGAATCAACCGAAAGTTCGATTCTATCTGAACTACCCATTTTCAAATGATATCCACATTGTTCACAAATATTCATTTTTGACCTAAAAAATTTCTTATAATTTAATCCATAACAATTTTCGCATTGAACCCATAAATGTCTGTATTTTTTATTTCCATCGAAATCATTAGATCTTCCTCTTATATTGAAATCACTGCCATTACCGCCAGTTCTTATACTAGAACTCCCCCTGTCACTATCACTTACACTTTCACCACTACAAATGTAACTATAAATATAACTGTAAATGTGATTGTCGCTACCACTCGAAATGTACTTATCAATACTGATTTCAGAACGAAGATAACTATCAATGCAACTATTAATGTGATTATTCCAACTATACGTAGTATCATACATATAATGATCATAGTAGCGATTGTCACTCTTAGACCCGCTATTCAGATAACTAGAAAAAGCAGTTTCTAGTTCACTCAGAAAAGAACTATCATTGTCAATCTCAAAAACCCGATTTTCAATATCAAAATATACGGAATAACTGTTACCATTACTATCCCTAACTAAAAAAGTGTCATCAGAGATGAAACTCCAAATGTCCCTGACACCGAAAAAATGATCAACATTACTACAACTATTACTTTCGCGCCAACCATAATTATGATTGTTTTTATTCGTATCATTTAGAATAGGATCTTCACTTCCACTGGTATTTCCAACAGGACGACCAAGACTGTCCATTGATTTACCTAGCCCACACCTGTGTTCTAACTCCTCGTTAGACAACATTGAATTGAACCACCATTTTCCCATAGATCCTTCCTGCCCCCTATTTGAAAATACAATAAATGAATAGTCATTCGACGAAAAATCATTTTACTATTTCATTTCCTATCGGAATACGCATATAGATCCAATCACTAGGATTATTAACTAATAACGAGTAACTATTGAACGAAAGAAATGATTTTGTGGGAGTCGGGAGTATCAATTCACTATATATGATGGAACCTTTTCTTCAATTATTATAAATAGAAGATAGGTTTCTCCCATGTTGTGTACAAACTCTCATCGAAAAGATAAATATTTGTTCCCTCCTAGGAAGGATTCATTTTCGTATAATCTCGTATAATAATAAGTTTCTAATGCAACACGGAATGAAAAGGACAATATACAGGATTGAGTAGAAGAAGTTGTGACCCTTGGCTCGATCTATGGTCCGAAACAACGGGATAGAAAAGGATCCACCAATCCTAAGGATCCATAGGATTAATTATGGATCCAACAATA